TTCCACAGAAGGCGGTGGGATGATATCTTGAGCAGTTACGTATTTAGGACCCCTGACGCAAATGGATGCGTCACGAGTTCCATACAGATGACTTCTCAATACAATTTCTTTCAAATTCATTAAAATTTCATGTACTGATTCTTCGATACCAACTGTCGTAGAATATTCATGTGGTACCTTCTCAGATTTTGCACGTGTGATACATGTTCCCTCTATTTCTCCAAGTAAAGCCTTTCGCATCACAATACCTATCGTATCTGCTTGACCTTTCATAAGCGGGGACAGGACGAAACGGCCATAATAAAGACGTTTACTGTCTGTTCTCGATTCAACACACTTCCACTTTAATGTCCGAGTGGATACTGCTACTTCTTCTCGAACCATACTAATATTATTTATTGTTTGATCAGATCATTGAATCATTTATTTCTCTTGCAATCCATTCAATTCTTATTTCTACACACGTCTTTTTTTAGGAGGCCTACATCCATTATGTGGCATAGGGGTTACGTCACGTACGAAACTTAATAGTATACCGCTTCTACGAATGGCTCGTAATGCTGCATCTCTTCCGAGACCAGGGCCTTTTATCATGACTTCTGCTCGTTGCATACCCTGATCCACTGCTGTACGAATAGCATTTCCTGCTGCGGTTTGAGCAGCAAACGGCGTCCCTCTTCTTGTGCCTTTAAATCCACAAGTACCGGCAGAGGACCAAGAAACCACCCGACCTATTACATCTGTAACAGTCACAATGGTATTGTTGAAACTCGCTTGAACATGAATAACTCCTTTTTGTATTCTATGTCCATTCTTACGTGAACCAATACGCCCATTCCTATGTGAACCAACTCTTGGTATAGGTTTTGTCATATTTTAGCATCTCATAAATATGAGTCAGAGATATACGGATATATCCATTTCATGTCAAAACAGATCCTTTATTTGTACATCGGGCCGTTTAGAAAGTCCCTTTTTAGAAAGATTACCCCTGTTTCTGTTTATGTCTCGGATTGGAACAAATTACTATAATTCGTCCCCGCCTACGGATCCGTCGACATTTTTCACAAATTTTACGAATGGAGGCCCTTATTTTCATATTTGTCATTCCTTAATTCCGAATATACTCCTTGGAAGAAAATAAGTCTCTTGAAATTTGGAACCTGGAATTGTATCCCCATGAAAGGAATGCTTAAATTCAAATAAAAAGTCACCTAATCATTCGAATCTTTGTTGCGAAGTCTATAAATTATACGTCCCCTAGTTGAATCATAACGACTTACTTCGATTTTGACTCTATCTCCTGGTAGTATCCGTATAAAACTCCGTCGGATCCTCCCCGAAACATAACCTAGAACCAGATCTTCATTATCTAAACGAACTCGGAACATACCATTGGGAAGTGATTCAGTAATTAAACCTTCGTGAATCAATTTTTGTTCTTTCATTCCAGGCAACCCCCTTGAAGTATCAACTAATGGAGAAGGAGTAATCAACTAATGGAGAAAGAGAAATAGTAGACAATTCGTCTTTCCTCTATTTTGGAAAAATAGCAAGTTACGGATCAAATTCGGATACCAGAAGGATCACCAGATATAATACAAAATTTCTCCCCCAATTCCTGCTAGTCGAGCTTCTCGATCTGTCATTATACCTCGAGAAGTAGAAAGAATTACGATCCCGATTCCACCTAAAATCCTAGGAATTTGTTGATGGTTGGAATAGATTCGTAGACCGGGTCGACTGATACACTTTAAAAAATTTCTATATGTTCCTTTCCTATTCCTTCTATGTCGCAGGGTTGAAACCAAGAAATATTTGTTGTTTTCCCGATGTTTCCTAACATTTTCAATAAACCCTTCTTGTAGAAGTATTTTAACAATGTTTTCGGTGATATTAGTAGATGCTATTCGAACCGTTCCTTTTTTATTCAGGTTAGCATTTTTTATAGAAGTTATTATATCGGCAAGAGTGTCCCTACCCATGACGGACTAGAATTATGGGTGCCTCCCAGTTTTGATATAATCAACATGTTCCTTTTTTTTTTTTTCATTTTTTCTTATTTATTTATGAATTATTAAAGGTATATGCGTGAAACACAATCTACTAACGTGATCTATTTCAGAGACCTTACTATACTCTATCATGGTCTCATCTACTAGTATTTATAAGACTTCAGGAGCTAATGAGACTATTTTAGTGAAATTCAACTGTCTCAATTCCCGAGCGATCGCTCCAAAAACTCGAGTTCCTTTTGGATTTCCTTCTTGATCAATGACAACCGCTGCATTGTCATCATATTGTATTATCATACCGTTGTCACGTTTGAGTTCTGTACATGTACGTACAATTACAGCTCTGATCACTTCTGATCTTTCGAGAGGCATATTTGGCACTGCTTCTTTGATTACAGCAATAATAACGTCACCAATATGAGCATACCGTTGATTGCTAGCTCCTATGATTCGAATACACATCAATTCTCGAGCCCCGCTGTTGTCTGCTACATTCAAATGGGTCTGAGGTTGAATCATTTTTTTTTTTGAATCTGCTCTTTCAATGCAAAAGGCAAAGGAAAAAGAGAGAAATATTGTCTGCCCAGAAATCAAAAAATCTGCGATTGTATTTTTCATCACAAAGACCCTTCACATACCTATCACGCGATAATGAATTGAGTTCGTATAGGCATTTTGCACGCAGCTATTTCAATAGCTGCTCTGGCTACAGTTTCCGATACTCCGCCCATTTCATAAAGTATTCGACCGGGTTTAACGACAGATACCCAATATTCGGGAGACCCTTTCCCCGAACCCATACGTGTTTCGGTAGGTCTTACTGTAACGGGTTTGTCGGGAAATATACGTACCCATATTTTTCCACCACGGCGCGCATATCGTGTCATTGCCCGTCGTCCTGCTTCTATTTGTCTAGATGTGATCCAAGCGGGTTCACGTGCCTGAAGAGCGTATCTACCGAAACAAATATGATTGCCTCGATAAGATATTCCCTTCATTCTTCCTCTATGTTGTTTACGGAATCTGGTTCTTTTGGGGTTATAGTTGATGGTTGTTTCTCAATCCCATCTCTACTGCAGAACCGGACATGAGAATTTCTTCTCATCCAGCTCCTCGCGAATGAAACGATTCAATAATATTACAAATGTATATTTATTTAATGTAATGAATAATACACTGAATCATGGGATTTATTGATATTTAATCTGTAACACAGGAATCCGTATATCTTGTATATATGGCTAGACGGATATTTCTATTTATATGGGATAATGCCTTTCTTTTGAAAATGAATCCTTGACCTTTACCGAATCCGTCAAAATACTGCAATCCAATAATGGTTTCGCGGGCGAATATTTACTCTTTTCTATATTTGCTTCATTCGTAGGGTGAACCCATGACCTATCAGAATAAATCAACTGATTCCTGGTTGATTCCGCCATCCCACCCAATGAATCATTAGGATTCGTTTTCAATAGAATCTTCTGCAGTCACAGGTTCCGTCGTTCCCATAGCTTTTCCATTAATGGCTAGGCCTGAACTATGCAATGGAGCTCCTAATTAAATTCGTTCCCGAGCCAATCTCCTTAGTCTCTATTGACTCAAGGCTCCTTATTATTTGTTATTTGTATTTTTCTTATGAACCATATTCATCTAATTATGGACGAATCAGTATTGATGCTTTATCACACTGCCTTTTATGATATGATTGATAGACCATACATATTGGAATCATATATCATGGAGATTCTCCTTCTCTCTTTCTCTCGCCCTTCCATTTACCCACATCCCTCTATTTTCCTTTCCCTTTCAAACCCATAAATGGATTTTTTCCTTTATGGAAAAAAAGATTTCAGTTGCTACAACTATATGATCGATACATCATATGGCGACTGGTCCCTTGGATCTCAATAATACAAAGCAATGAGTTGGTTACTAGTTCTTATAGTTATTAGTTAGGGGCTGGTCTTTTTTTTTTGAATCCCAACTTTAAATAAAAAACCAACGAGTCACACACTAAGCATAGCAGTTCTACCAAACGGTCAATCAAATTTTTATTCAACCCTATAGAATTAGAATTGCTCATTTTTCATTTTTTTTTTTTATTGAAGTGAAAAAGAATAGTTTGTAGTTTTTGTTCTATCACTGAATAGAATGGCAAGCAAAGGAAGGGCCCATTATTGCTCGTCTACAAATATCCAAATTTTGATGCCCAATACCCCATAGGCAGTTCGAACTGGATAGGAACAATGATCAATTTTAGCTCGAATGGTTTGGAGGGGAACCCTACCTTCTCTGATCCATTCGACACGTGCAATTTCTTTTCCGTCGATACGCCCTGCAATTTCCACTTGAATTCCTTTTGTGTCTGCTTGTTCAGTTAATTCAATAGCTTTTTTCATTGCCTTTCGAAACGAAACTCTATTCTTTAATTGTATAGCTATATATTCTGCAAGAATATTAGGTTGTCCATAAGGTTTTGCAACTCTTGCGATAGCAATGTTAAGTCTCCGATTCACGAAATGAAGCCCCTTTTGTACATTGATTTGTAATTCTTCGATTCCTCGTGTTTGGCCTTCTATTAACAAATTTGGGAATCCAATATAGATTATGACCTGGATCAGATCCATTTTTTTTTGAATCTCTATGTGTGCAATTCCAATTCCTTCGAAACTTGAAGATACTCTTATATTTTTTTGTACATATATCTTGATACAATCCCGTATTTTTTCATCTTCCTGGAGACCTATGTAATAACTTTTGGGTTGTGCGAACCAAAGGGAACGATGACTTTGGTTTTCGCCAAGGCGGAAACCAAGTGGATTTATTTTTTGACCCATCTTTTTTTTTCTCTCTCTCTCTCCTTCTCTATATATCTTTCTATTATAGGATCTCTCCATACATTTTTTGTTTCTAAAAATGGATCCCGGTCTGTTTTCTTTTTAGATCTATCCTTCAATACAATAATTATATGACAGGTGGGTTTTTCTATCGGATAACTGCGTCCTTTAGCCCTGGGTTTTAACTTTTTCACGACAGTACCCCCATTGACTTCGGCTTTACTAATGACTGAATCAGCTTCGTTGAAACCTTTATTGTGACTCGCATTTGCTGCCGCAGAATAAACCACTTTAAAAATGGGAAAAAATGCTCGATAAGGCATGAGTTCCAGTAACATAAGTGTTTTCTCATAGGAATGCCCACGAATCTGATCAATAACTCTTCGTGCTTTGTGAGCAGACATACATATATGTTGAGCTAAAACTTGTACTTGTGTACTCGAGTACCTCTTCATCTTCTGCTTTTTCAAGGTCTTCTTCCACTTTCTCCACTTTGACATAAGGTTCACCTCCCACCAATGAACGATGAGCACCTATTTCACTTTATTTGATTAACGGAGAGATCTAGTATCGTTTCTCGCGTGTCCCCGGAAAGTAAGAGTAGGTGCAAATTCTCCCAATTTTTGACCCACCATACGATCTGTTATATAAATAGGTAAATGTGCCTTTCCGTTATGAATGGCAATTGTATTGCCGATCATTGTGGGTATAATGGTAGATGCCCGGGACCAAGTTACTATTATCTCTTTTTCCTCTCTCATGTTGAGCTTCTCTATTTTTTCCAATAAATGATTAGCTACAAAAGGATTTTTTTTTAGTGAACGCGTCACGGCTTATTACTCCTTTTTTTTTGAAAAGACGAGTAAAAAAGAATATTGATTTGATTTTGAATATTCCTATTTACGGCGACGAATAATAAAACTATTACTATATTTCTTCCTTTTCCTACTTCTTCTTCCAAGCGCAGGATAACCCCAAGGGGTTGTGGGTTTTTTTCTACCAATCGGGGCCCTCCCTTCACCACCCCCATGGGGATGGTCTACAGGGTTCATAACTACCCCTCTTACTACAGGACGCTTACCTAGCCAACACTTAGATCCGGCTCTACCCAAACTTTTCTGATTCACCCCAACATTACCCACTTGTCCGACTGTTGCTGAGCAGTTTTTGGATATCAAACGGACCTCCCCGGATGGAAATCTTAATGTGACCAATTTACCCTCTTTCGCAATCAGTTTCGCTACAGCACCTGCTGCTCTAGCTAATTGTCCACCCTTTCCAAGTGTGATTTCTATGTTATGTATGGCTGTGCCTAAAGGCATATAGGTTGAAGTAGATTTTTCTTTTTGATCAATAAAACCCCTTCCCAAACCGTACAAGCTTCTTCCAAAGCATACGGCTTTCTGGATGTATATGATGATATGTAGACAGATGAATCTTATATGAATCATATGATGAAGTATCACACGGGTGGATATATAGGAATTCAAATCTGCCAAATCACTCATGTTATGATCTTATCCATCCTAGGTCTCTCTGTTTCGTCATCTGGCTTATGTTCTTCATGTAGCATTCAGACAGAATGATTCTATGAAATTACGTCGATACTTCCACATATTACGGGTAACGTAGGAGACATCTCTATTTTTCCCGGGGGGGATTTTTAGAATTACCACTGCTTAGCTTTCAATTCGCCTCTGACCATCAAATGAAATGTGAATAACCCGTCCTCTTCTCTTTGAAACAAGGGACGCTTCCACTTCTGTCCGTGCTTTAAACAATTTTGTCTTCTCCATATTACCATATCTTTAGAGTCAATAATTTTATATGAGGAACTACTGAACTCAATCACTTGCTGCCGTTACTCTTCAGTTTTCTGTTGAGGTCTATCCCGTAGAGGTACTCAAATTGGATCAGTGATCAATTTCTAGGTTTCGTTGTAAACCTAATTGGTTACTTCCAATTACGTAAATCACTAGCTCAAACCGCACTCAAAGGTAGGGCATTTCCCATTGATATAGGAACTTCTGTACCGGAAACAATGGTATCTCCAATTATAGCCCCTCTGGGATGTAAAATATATCTTTTCTCACCATCTCCATAGTGTATGAGACAAATGTATGCATTTCGATTAGGGTCATATTCTATGGTTACGATTCTAGCAGATATGTCTTTTTCATTCCGTCGAAAATCGATTTTACGGTATAGACGCTTATGACCTCCTCCTCTATGCCTTGCGGTAATGATTCCTCTGGAATTACGACCTTTACCACAACGATGCTGTCCATAGATCAAATTATTTCGCGGATTGGGTTTCACTTGACTGTCTACGGATCCATTGCGTATGCTCGGGGTAGCAGTTTTGTATAAATGTATCGCCGTGTTATTTAGTATTTTTTTTTTTTTTTTTACTTAAGTGAAGTTCTTTTCTCTATAAGAAAGAGGTAGAATAGAATAACCCGGTTGAAGCGTAATGATCATACGTCTGTAATGCATTCTATGTCCCATAATAGGTCCCACTCTTCTACCCTTTCCCCGGAGTCGATGACTATTTATAGCTATTACTTTGACGCCAAAGAAGAGTTCGACCCAATGCTTTATTTCTGTCCTAGTTGATCCTGATTCGACATTAGAAGTATATTGATTGTTCCCCAATAACCGAATACTTTTTTCTGTAAAGACTGCATATTTGATTCCATCCATAAATCTACTTTAAATCTACTTTATTCCCCACCAGTTCTGGTATCGATAAGAATACTCTAGTTCTTACTATTCATATGTTATGGTTGGTATGAATATACCATACCAATTCGTTATGTATGGATGATGAGATTCCATTGATACGGAGCCAATTCCACTCGACTTAGCTTTATTGAATTGATTTTTTTTTTTTTTTCGTTGGCCTGCATCCAGCAGGAATTGAACCCGCGAGTTCGCCAATTATGAGTTGGGTGCTTTAACCACTCAGCCATGGATGCTTTATAATTGAGGTCATTTTACCTTATGAATGACCCAATTTCAATTGAATTGAAATCTTTAGGAGTCATCAATGAGAGGCCCTCCATTCAAATCCGAATTGAGAGGGATCAAGAATTCTCATGATTTCGTAGATTCGTGGACCAAATTCGATTCGGTGGGATCTTTCACTCCCATTTTTTTCCACGAAGAGCGCTTTATAAAACTCTTTGATCCCCGAATTTTGAGTGTCCTACTTTCACGTGATTCACAAGGTTCAATAAGCACTCGATATTTCACGATCAAAAGTGTAGTACTGCTTGTAGTAGTGGTCCTTATATTCCTTATATATAGTACTAACAGTCGAAATAGGGTCGAAAGAAAAAATCTCTATTTGATGATGGGGCTTCTTCCTATCCCTATGAATTCCATTGGACCCAAAAATGATACATTGAAAGAATCTTTTTGGTCTTCCAATCTCAATAGGTTGATTGTTTCGCTCCTCTATCTTCCAAAAGGGAAAAAGATCTATGAGAGTTGTTTCATGGATCCGAAAGAGAGTACTTTGGTTCTCCCAATAACTAAAAAGTATATCGTGTCTGAATCTAATTGGGGTTCGCGGCGGTGGAGGAACCAGATCGGAAAAAAGAGGCATTCTAGTCGTAAGATATCTAATGAAATCGTAGCTGGAATTGAGATCTCATTCAAAGAGAAAGATATAAAATATCTGGAGTTTCTTTTTGTATCCTATACGGATGATCCGATCCACAAGAACCATGATTGGAAATTCTTTGATCGCCTTTCTCCGATTAAGAAGCGAAACAGAATCAACTTGAATTCGGGACAGCTATTCGAAATCTTAGTGAAACACTTGATTTGTTATCTTATGTCTGCTTTTCGTGAAAAAAGACCCATTGAGGCGGAGGGTTTCTTCAAACAACAAGGAGCTGAGGCGACTATTCAATCAAACGATATTGAACATGTTTCCCATCTCCTCTCGAGAAACAAGTGGCGTATTTTTTTGCAAAATTGTGCTCAATTTCATATGTGGCAATTCCGCCAAGATCTCCTTGTTATTTGGGGGAAGAATCAGCACAAATCGGATTTTTTGAGGAACGGCTCGAGAGATAATTTGATTTGGTTAAACAATGTGTGGTTGGTAAACAAGGATCGGTTTTTTAGCAAGGTATGGAATGTATTGTCAAATATTCAATATGATTCCACAAGATCTTTTTTCTTTCAAGTAACGGATTCTAGCCAATTGAAAGAATCTTCTGATCAATCCAGAGACCCGTTCAATTCCATTAGTAATGAGGATTCGGAATATCACACATTGATCAATCAAACAAAGATTCATCAACTAAAAGAAAGATCAATTCTTTTGGATACTTCCTTTGTTCAAACGGAACGAAGAGAGATAAAATCAGATCGATTCCCGAAATGCCTTTCTAGATATTCCTCAACGGCTCGGCTATTCGCGGAACGTGAGAAGCAGATGAATAATCATCTGCTTCCAGAAGAAATCGAAGAATTTCTTGGGAATACTACAAGATCAATTCGTTCTTTTTTCTCTGATAGATGGTCAGAACTTCATCTGGTTTCGAATCCTACTGAGAGGTCGACTAGAGATCAGAAATTGTTGAATAAACAACAAGGTGTTTCTTTTGTCCCTTCCAGGCGATCGGAAAATAAAGAAATAGTTGATATATTCAAGATAATTACGTATTTACAAAATACCGTCTCAGTTCATCCTATTTCAGTAGATCCGGGATGGGATAGGGTTCCGAAGGATGAACCGGATATGGACAGTTCCAATAAAATTTCATTCTTGAACGAAAATGCATTTCTTGATTTATTTCATCTATTCCATGACCGGAACAAGGGGGTATACGGGTTACACCACGATTTTGAATCAGAAGAGACATTTCAAGAAATGGCAGATCTATTCACTCTATCAATAACCGAGCCGGGTTTGGTCTATCATAAGGGATTTTCCTTGTCTATCGATTCCTACGGATTGGATCAAAAAAAATTATTAAATGAGGTATTCAACTCCAGGGATGAATCGAAAAAGAAATCTTTATTGGTTCTACCTCCTATTTTTTATGAAGAGAATGAATCTTTTTATCGAAAGATAAAAAAAAAATCGGTCCGGATCTCCTGCGGGAATGATTGGGAAGATCCAAAACAAAAAATAGTGGTATTTGCTAACAACAACATAATGGAGGCAGTCAATCAATATAGATTGATCCGAAATCTGATTCAAATCCAATATAGCACCTGTGGGTACATAAGAAATGTATCGAATCGATTCTTTTTAATGAATCGATCCGATCGCAATTTCGAATATGGAATTCAAAGGCATCAAATAGGAAATGATACTCTGAATCATCTAACTATAATAAAATATACGATCAACCAACATTTATTCAATTTGAAAAAGATTCAAAAGAATCGGTTCGATCCTCTTATTTCTCGAACCGAGAGATCCACGAATCGGGATCCTAATGTATATAGACACAAATGGTCCAATGGGAGCAAGAATTTCCAGGAACATTTGGAACGTTTCGTTTCTGAACAGAAACACCGTTTTCAAGTAATGTTCGATCGATTACGTATTAATCAATATTCGATTGATTGGTCCGAGGTTATCGACAAACAAGATTTGTCCAAGTCACTTCGTTTCTTTTTGTACAAGTCACTTCTCTTTTTGTCCAAGTCACTTTTCCTTTTGTCTAAGTCACTTGCTTTTTTCGTTATGAGTATCGGGATTATCTCCATTCATAGGTCCGAAATCCACATCTATGAATTGAAAAGTCTGAATGATCAACTCTGTAATCAATTGTTAGAATCAATAGGTGTTCAAATCGTTTATTTGAATAAACTGAAACGCTTCTTATTGTATGATCATGATACTTCCCAAAGATCGAAATTTTTGATCAATGGAGGAACAATATTACCATTTTTGTTCAATAAGATACAAAAATGGATGATTGACTCATTCCATATTAGAAATAATCGCAGGAAATCCTTTGAGAACACAGATTCCTATTTCTCAATGATATCCCACGATCGAGACAATTGGCTGAATCCCATAAAATCATTTCATAAAAGTTCATTGATATCTTCTTTTTATAAAGCAAATAAACTTCCATTTTTGAACCATCCCCATCGCTTCTGGTTCTATTGTAACAAAGGATTCCATTTTTATGTGAAAAAAACCCGTATCAAAAATGATGATTTTACATATGGACAATTCCTCAATATCTTGTGCATTCGTAACAAAATATTTTTTTTGTGTATCGGTAAAAAAAAACAAGTTTTGGGAGAGAGAGAGACTATTTCACCAATTGAGTCACAGGTATCTGGCATATTCATCCCTAACGATTTTCCACAAAGTGGTGACGAAACGTATAAGTTGTACAAATCTTTCTATTTTTCAATTCGATCCGATCCATTCGTTCCTATTTACTCGATTCCAGACATTTCTGGAACACCTCTAACAGAGGAACAAATAGTCAATTTGGAAAGAACTTATTGTCAGCTTCTTTTTCTTTCAGATATGAATCTATCTGATTCAGAAGGGAAAAAATTACATCACTATCTCCGTTTCAATTCAAACATGGGTTTAATGCACACTCCGTGTTTTGAGAAATATTTACCATCAGGAAAGAGGAAAGAACGGAGTCTTTGGCTAAATAAAAACGTTGAGAAAGGGGAAGTAGGTAGACCCTTTCAACAAGATAGTGCTTCTTCAAATCTCTCAAAATGGAATCTGTTCCAAACCCAAACCTACTATATGCCCTGGTTCCTTACTTGGACAGGATGCACTTTTTCTTTTAAACTTTTAAAAAAGAATATTGATTTGATTTTGAATATTCCCTTTCAATATTCCCTAAGTAGCAGTCAAAAATTTGCGTCCATTTTTCATGATATTATGCATGGATCAGATATATCATGGCCAATTCCTCAGATTCCATTGTGGGCGATTCTTCCACAATGGAATCTGATAAGTGAGAGTTCGAGTAAGTGTTTACAGAATCTTCTTCTGTCCGAAGAAATTATTCGTCGAAATAACGAGTCACCCATTCCATTGATATGGACACATCTGAGATCACCAAATGCTTGGGAGTTCCTCTATTCAATCCCTTTCTTTCTTCTTGTTGCTGGATATCTCGTTCGTACACATCTTCTCTTTGTTTTCCGCGCCTCTAGTGAGTTACAGACAGAGTTAGAAAAGATCAAATCTTTGATGATTCCATCATACATGATTGAGTTGCGAAAACTCCTGGATAGGTATCCTACATCTGAACTGAATTCTTTCTGGTTAAAGAATCTCTTTCTAGTTGCTCTGGAACAATTAGGAGATTCTCTGGAAGAAATACGGGGTTCTGCTTCTGGCGGCAACATGCTATGGGGTGGTGGTCCCGCTTATGGGGTCAAATCAATACGTTCTAAGAAGAAATATTTGAATATCAATCTCATCGATCTCATCAGTATCATACCAAATCCCATCAATCGAATCACTTTTTCGAGAAATACGAGACATCTAAGTCGTACAAGTAAAGAGATCTATTCATTGATAAGAAAAAGAAAAAACGTGAACGGTGATTGGATTGATGATAAAATAGAATCCTGGGTCGCGAACAGTGATTCGATTGATGATGAAGAAAGAGAATTCTTGGTTCAG